ATTAATATATATAAAAAATATCAAGGAGGTTTATCAGTTTGGTTAGAAAGTTCTAATCATAAAGATATTGGAACTTTATACTTTTTGTTTGGTTTATGATCTGGAATAATTGGTACTAGTTTGTCTCTTATTATTCGTTTGGAGTTAGCAAAGCCGGGTATTTTATTGGGTAATGGACAGTTATATAATTCTATTATTACTGCGCATGCAATTTTAATAATTTTTTTTATAGTTATACCTAGAATAATTGGTGGTTTTGGTAATTGAATATTGCCTTTAATGTTGGGAGCGCCTGATATAAGTTTTCCTCGTTTAAATAATTTAAGGTTTTGATTGTTACCTACTGCTATATTTTTAATTTTAGATTCGTGTTTTGTTGATATAGGTAGGGGTACAAGTTGAACAGTGTATCCACCTTTAAGTACATTAGGTCATCCGGGTAGTAGAGTGGATTTGGCAATTTTTAGTTTACATTGTGCGGGTTTAAGTTCAATTTTGGGTGGTATTAATTTTATGTGTACCACAAAAAATTTGCGTAGAAGTTCAATTTCTTTGGAGCATATAAGATTGTTTGTATGAACAGTGTTTGTTACTGTTTTTTTATTAGTATTATCACTACCAGTGTTGGCAGGGGCAATTACAATGTTATTAACTGATCGTAATTTAAATACTTCTTTTTTTGATCCTAGGACAGGGGGTAATCCTTTAATCTATCAACATTTATTTTGATTTTTTGGCCATCCTGAGGTTTATATTTTAATTTTACCTGCGTTTGGAATTATTAGACAGTCTTCTTTATATTTAACAGGTAAAAAGGAAGTGTTTGGTTCATTAGGTATAGTGTATGCTATTTTAAGTATTGGTTTAATTGGATGTGTAGTTTGAGCCCATCATATGTATACAGTTGGAATAGATTTGGATTCTCGTGCCTATTTTACTGCTGCAACTATAGTAATTGCTGTTCCTACAGGAGTTAAAGTATTTAGTTGGTTAGCTACTTTATTTGGTATAAAAATAAGTTTTCAACCTGTTTTATTATGAGTTTTAGGTTTTATTTTTTTATTTACAATTGGTGGATTAACAGGTGTGGTATTATCTAATTCAAGTTTAGATATTATTTTGCATGATACCTATTATGTTGTTAGTCATTTTCATTATGTGTTAAGTTTAGGTGCAGTATTTGGAATTTTTACTGGAATTAGATTGTGGTGAAGTTTTATGACAGGTTATGTGTATGATAAATTAATAATAAGTGCAGTGGTTTTTTTAATGTTTTTTGGTGTAAATTTAACTTTTTTTCCTTTACATTTTGCTGGATTACATGGTTTTCCTCGTAAATATATAGATTATCCTGATGTTTATTCAGTTTGAAATATTATATCGTCTTATGGATCTATGGTTAGGGTATTTGCTTTGTTTTTGTTTTTATATGTTTTATTTGAATCTTTTTTTAGTTATCGTTTAGTTATGGTAGATAACTTTGTTAATACAAGGCCAGAGTATAGTTATAGAAGTTATGTTTTTGGTCATAGTTATCAGTCTGATATTTATTTTAGAAGTTCAGTTTTAAAAAGTTAAACTCTATTATTATAAAGTTAAAAGTATATTTAATTGCAAATTAAAAGGTTGTTAGAGTTAATTAAATTTATTATAATAAAATTTAAATTTAATAAGATAGGATAAATAATAGTCTATTAGGTTCATACCCTAAAGGTAATCTTGTTGTGTAAAAATTTTAGTATAATATTAGTATAATTTATTGTCAATAAATAGGTTTAAATTTTATTGTGATATAATAATTTTTTAGTATAAAAAGTATGTTTGATTTCCAATCAAAGGGTTTAAAAATTAATTAATAATTATTTTCAAGGGTATAATTTAAATTTTTCTAATAGTTTATTTTCTAGATATATAGATTGATTTCATAGATTTAATTGTAGATTATTATTGGGGGTTTTGGTTTTTGTAGTAGTTTTAATAGTTTATTTAATAATTAATAANTTTTATTTTAAAAGTAAAAAAGTGGAATATCAATTTGGAGAGTTGTTATGTAGAGTTTTTCCAACCTTTATTTTATTATTACAAATAGTACCTTCATTAAGTTTATTGTATTATTATGGTTTAATAAATTTAGATAGAAATTTAACTGTAAAAGTGACAGGGCATCAATGATATTGAAGTTATGAGTTTAGCGATGTACCAGGGTTGGAATTTGATTCTTATATAAAATCGTTGGATCAACTGGAATTGGGTGAGCCTCGTTTGTTAGAAGTTGATAATCGTTGTGTGGTTCCGTATAATACTAATATTCGTTTTTGTATTACTTCGGCAGATGTAATTCATTCATGGGCATTATCTTCTTTGGCAATTAAGTTGGACGCTATAAGGGGTATTTTAAGAACTTTATGTTATAGATTTCCAGTAGTAGGGGTGTATTATGGTCAGTGTTCAGAAATTTGTGGTGCTAATCATAGTTTTATACCAATTGCTTTGGAAGTAACATTAATAGAAAATTTTAAAAATTGATGTTTTATAAATATTTAAGCTTGTTAGTTTATATAAAATATTTATTTGTGATATAAAAGAATAAAAGCTATAAATTTAAGTAATATATTAATTGGTATTGCATATCATTAGCAAAAAATTTTATTGTAATAAAAAATAAAAATAAAAGGTAGAGTTTATTGTTTTTTTATTGTTTCATAATAAAAATTAAATAATTTAGGGTTGAAAAGTCGACTTTTATTATATTTGTTTTATTTTAAATTATTAGAAAATTATATTAATAATAAATTTAAAAGTAAATTTATAATTTAAAGTGTTAATTATATAAGTTTTATAACTGTTTATAATTTAATAATTTTAATTGATTTTAATTAATTATTAATGTAATAATAATTATAATATTGTTAAATTAGTATTTATATTGTAAAAAATATATTATAATAATATAATAAATAAACTAAAGATTTAATCAAATGTTTTTTAAAGACTTAGACTTTATTTTAAAGTTTGCTTCTGCCCAGTGATTAAATTAAATGGCAGTCTTAGCGTGAGGACATTAAGGTAGCAAAATAATTTGTGCTTTTATTGAGTTCCAGTATGAATGAAGTTATTGGTTAATTTATTTATTTATTTATTTTTGAATTTTTTTTATATAAAAAAATATAAAAACTTTTGTACAAAGATAAGTCTTTGAAAATTCTTTTTATATTTAATTTATTATTTAATTAAATATAAAATTTTCTAGGGTAGAATATTATTTAATTTTTTTTCTATTAATAATATAAAGAATTACTTCAGAGTTAACAGAAAATCATACTTAATCTAGTTCTTATAGTAAAGTAAGTTTTACATCGATGTTGTATTTGAGTAAATTAAAAAAGGAGAAAATTTAATTATTAAGACTGTTCTTCTTTTATTTAACTCAACGTGATATTAGTTTAATTCATTGTGAGATAGAATTGTTTATCTTGACAATTGTTTATATTGAAAGTTATTAGTACGAAAGGAAAATTGTAAAAGTTTTAAACTTTAAAAGATTTATTTTATAGTCTAATTTTTATTTTAAGTTTAGTAATTTTAATTGCGTTGTTTTTGCTTGCAAGTTTATATGTTTTAAATTTTTTTATTAGAGTTAAAAAAAATGAATTGTTAAAAATTAGTACGTTTGAGAGGGGTTTTATAAGTATTGGAAAGGTTCAAAATTCTTTTAGAATTCATTTTTTTGTAATGATGTTAATGTTTGTAATTTTTGATTTAGAAATTGTAATGTTTTTAGGGTTAATAGTGGCGGATTATAGCTCGTTAATAAGTTTTTTTATGTTAATGTTGTTTATTATAGGTGGATTTTATATAGAATGATGATATGGTAAATTAGTATGATTAGTATAATTTATAGTAAATAAAATTTTAATTAATATTTTGATTTTTTTAATTAGTGTTGTATTTATTTTTTTATTAATTAGCGTTATATTTATACCTTTTATAAAAGTTAGTATAAGATTATTGGAGTGAGATTTTTTATCATTAAAATTAAATTTATATTTTAATAGTTTATTATTTTCTTTAGTGTTAGGAATTGTAACATTAAGTGTTTTAATATTTAGAACGTATTATTTAAATAATGAATTGAATTTTAATTATTATTATTTTGTATTATTAATTTTTGTAAGAAGAATATTTATATTAAATTTTAGTAATAGAATTTTTAGTATATTAATTAGTTGGGATTTATTAGGTATTTCAAGATTTTTTTTGGTATTATTTTATAATAATTGAGATAGAAATTCGGGGGCTATAAATACTGCGTTAACTAATCGTGTGGGGGGTAATTTTTTTTTGTTTACTTTTTTTAGTGGAGGATTATTATACGGTTATTATTTTTTGAGTTTGGAATTTTTATGTAATTTTGTTTTAGTTTTATTGTTATTAACTTCATTTACTAAAAGTGCTCAGTTTCCTTTTAGAAGTTGATTACCAAAAGCTATAAGAGCTCCCACCCCTATTAGGTCGTTGGTACATAGCAGGACTTTAGTAACAGCTGGTTTAATTTTATTAATAAATTTTAATAATATTATATTAAATAATTTAATAATAAATGTAGTATTAATTATTGGAATGTTTACTATAATATTTTCTAGGATTACTGCATTAGTGGAAGAAGATATAAAAAAAGTAGTAGCATTAAGAACTTTGTCACAAATAGGTTTTTCAATAGTTACTTTGGGTTTGGGTTTAAGATTTGTAGCTTTTGTACATTTAGTAAGTCATGCTTTATTTAAAAGGTGTTTGTTTATACAAGTTGGTTATTTAATTCATTCTAATAATGGTCAACAGGATGGACGTAATTATAGTTATAATGGTTCTTTATCTGTATTAATTCAATTACAATTGTTAATTACTTTATTTTGTTTATGTGGACTAATATTTTCAAGTGGTATAATAAGAAAGGATTTAATTTTAGAAATGTTTTTTATAAATAATTATTTTATATTATTTGGGTTAATATTTTTTTTAACTAGTTTTTTAACATTTTGTTATAGATATCGTTTGTGAAAAGGTTTTTTTTTAAGTTATAACAAAGTAATTAAATTTTTTGATTCGTCTGTAATTATAAATTTTTTAAGATTAGTTTTAGTAATTATATCTGTTATTTTTATGTGATGATTAAATTTTAATTTATTATTAATACCTACTATGTTTTTATATATTGATTTATATGTACCTTTATTATATATTATATTTTTATTGTTATTAATTTATTTATTATTTAAATTTATTGTAAAAGAACTAATGTATAAATTTTTGGTTGATTATTTAGTAAAAAACATTATTTATAAGGTTAAAAATATAAAATTTATAGATTTAAGTATTAATAAATTTGGATATTACAATTTTAGTTTAATAAATTCAATAAATTATGTTTTAAATTATTACATAAGAGTTTTTAAGTATAATAATTTAATTTTTAATGTTTTTAATTTTTTACTTTTGTGGGGTCTTAATTTAAGTAATAAAATATATGATTTGCATTCATAAAATTTTGACTCTATATTTAAAGGTAAATTAAGTATTTTTTTAAATTAAATTGTTATTTATATATAAATTAAGCTTTTTTTAAATGTTTATAATTATAATTTAAATTTTATAAAATATTAATTTATTTAAATTTAAAAATATTTAAACTTTTATATTTTTATTAACATAATTATAAAAATATAATAATATAAATATTATTATATTATATATATATATATATAATCTTTATATTTATATAAATATAAAGACTACAAAAAAAGAGAAAGAATAGAGATATATTTTATTATATAGTATTATAGTATGGTATAGTAAATAGATAGTAATAGTTTTGTTAGATTATAATATTTTAATTTGTATTTAAATATTTAATGTATAATATTATAATAAGTTAGTAATAATTTAAATTAGGTTACAGTGTGTAGTTTAGTAATAAATATAATATTTGGGTTATTAAGATTGGGTCACTGATTTAAGAATTTTTAGTTTAATAAGAATATATTATTTACACTAATATGGTATAAAATTCTTTGATTAAAGTGTTTTTTGTTATATCGTTATTTGGTGCTATAATGTGTTATTGAAATTTAGATCCTATAAAAAGTTGTTTTTTTTTAATTTTATCTATATTAATGTTAATGCCGTTAATATCGTTTGGTAATAATATTTGATATTCTTATTTTATTAGATTATTATTTTTAAGGGGTATTTTTGTAATTTTAGTATATTTTTCTAGATTATCGAGGTTAAGGATAAGCAAAGTTTATTATGTTTTGGTTGGTGTTATTTTTGTTGTTTTAAGTTTTGTATATGAAATAAAAGTTGTACAAAAAATATTGGTTTTAAATGTATTTTATTTTCAATTGTATTCTGTTGTATTAATATTTATTTTGTTTATGTTATTAATTTTTATAAATTTTACTAGTTATTTTTTAAATTTTTCGGGGGCTTTGCGTAAAGTTTAAAAATTATTTTTTTATTTGTTAGATTATTAATATTGTTTTTTAAATGGTATCGTTTTATTTTTATTTTAATCGCGTTAGAATTTATAATAATGAGTTTGTTTGTAAAATTTACTAATGTGTTGTTAGATATAATGTTTTTTTATTTTATATGTTTTTCTGTGATTTCTAGAATTTTAGGTATAGTAGTAATGGTAAATGGTATAAAGTTTTTTGGCAATGATAAATGTATTTATTAGTGTGTAAAAGTAGATTTAAGTTAAGTTAAACTATTAATTTTCAAAATTAAAAATTTTATCTATAAATGTAATTTTTAGTAATAATATAAGAGATATTAGTATAAAATTTAGTATAATTTATTTTCAGTAAATAGGTTTTGTTATCTTATAAAGAATACTTTTATAGATTTTAAATTTGATTATGATTTAAAAATAATTAAAATAATATTATTTAAGTTTAATTTATAGAATGGGCAATATTTTTTTACCCTGGTAATTAATTATTTGTATAATATTTGTTCCAGAATAATCGGCTACACTTATAAAATTTAAACTTTATTTTTGGTAAATTATAATATTGTTAATAAAAATTTGTATAATTTTAGGTTAAATTTAAATTATTTAAAAGGTTAGGATTATAATTATAAATTTTGATAATCAAATTAGATTAGTACCTAATTAGGCAAAGTTTAAAAGTGCAGAAGTAAAGTGGTATTTAAACTGTAAGAATATTGGCAGACTTGCTAAATTATCTTTGGAGGTTGAATAGTAAATGAGAACCCTCATTATCTACTAATATTATAGGCTCATGTATGATCGTTTATTTTGCTTTTAAGAAGTATAATAATAAATTTTTATTTAATTTATAAAAATAGATATATATTTGGTTAATATATAAGTAAAATTTGACCTACATTATATAATTATGTGGATAATTAATGTGGAGTTAGTTTGAAAATGTAAAAGACAGTAAAAAATTTTAATAGTTTTTGAAGATTATTTAGAAGTGGTACAAATCATCCATCAATTGCCCACAGGGGAGTAAGTTGTAGTAAAGTAGATTTAGGGGAACCTGAATCTAATAATAAATTATTTAATAATTTGTTTTGAAAACAAGTTAAAAGATTTTGTTATCTTGTAATTTTGTTAAGAGTTAGTTTAAATAAGAATTGTTAACTGTTAATTAAAAGGTAAGCTCTTAATAAGTTTTTAATGTAAAAATAAAGAAATTAGTTTATTAAAAATATTAAATTGTAAATTTAAAGAATTTTTCTTATTGTTAATAATGTTTTTAATAATTTTATTAATAATAATTTTTATTTTACAAGGTATTGCGTTTATTACTTTGTATGAGCGTCATTTATTGGGATGCAAAATCGTTTTAGGTCCAGTTAAGGTGTCGTTTATAGGTGTATTACAAGCATTATTGGATGGAATTAAATTGTTAAAAAAGGAGCAGTTTACTCCTTTTAGTTCATCTGATTTGTCTTTTTTGTTAGTGCCTGGGGTTGCATTTGTTATTATGTATTTAGAATGATTAGTGTTGCCCTACATATTTGATTTTATAAGTTTTGAGTATGCATTATTATTTTTTTTGTGTTTAATTGGATTTTCGGTTTATAGAACTTTAATTAGAGGGGTAGTAAGAAAATCTAAATATGGAATAATTGGGGCGTTGCGTGCTAGTAGTCAAAGTATTTCTTATGAAATTGCATTTTCGTTATATGTGTTAAGAATTATAATTCATTACAAAATTTTGTTATTTGTATTTAATTATAATTGAAGTTTATTAGTAATTTATTTACCTTTTTTAATTATAATTATTGCTGAGTTAAATCGTGCTCCTTTTGATTTTGCAGAAGGTGAGAGTGAATTAGTTAGAGGGTATAATGTAGAATACGGTAGTGTGTCATTTGTTTTATTATTTTTAAGTGAATATGGTAGATTAATTTTTTTTAGTGTATTAAGATCTGTTTTATTTTTTAATTTTTCAATAATAATAAGATATGTGGTGTTTTCGATTTTAATTTTTATTCGTAGATCTTATCCTCGTTTTCGTTACGATATAATAATATATATATTTTGATTTAAATTTTTGCCAATTTCTTTAATTTATTTAGTTTTTTTTTATTTAATATATTTGTAAATTAATCAAGTTTATTTTTTAGATATTTTATATTTATTTTTTTTACAGTATTTATTATATTTTAAAAAAAGTATAATAAACAGTATAGTTAAAAAGTTTTTGAAGGGGATAAAAGAAGTATTTAGTTATAGAAAAAGTTTACCTATAAGTTTTGTTATTTCTTTTTTTACTTTTGTTATTTTGTTAATATGTTGTTTTGGTGGTTATTTTACTTATTCTTTTTGTCCTTGTGGAATAATTGAGTTTACTTTTGTTTATGCAGTAGTGGCATGAATGAGTACTTTATTAACTTTTATATCAAGTGAAAAATTTTCAGTTTATATAAGCAAAGGTGGCGATAGATATTTAAAAACTTTTAGAATGTTGTTAGTAGAATTGGTTAGTGAATTTTCTCGTCCGCTTGCACTAACTGTGCGTTTGACAGTTAATATTATAGTGGGTCATTTAATTAGTATAATGTTGTATATAAGTGTAGAAAATTTTATAGGTGAAAAATATTTGTGAATTAGAATTTTTGCAATTATAATAGAATGTTTTGTATTTTTTATTCAAAGTTATATTTTTTCGCGTTTAATTTTTTTGTATTTAAATGAATAATAAAATTTGTATAAATTATTAAAACGTTAACTTAAGTTAAAGTGTTAGATTTTTAATCTAAAAATGTTAATAACACGTTTTATAATTAATATAGCATAAGAAGTGCATTTGTTTTAAGCGCAAAAGATAAAAATTAATTAATAAGTTATATACAAGTCTTCTAAATTTGTTTTAGACATTTTGTCTGCTTATTTATTTTTAATTTATTGTGTATAATAGTAATTTTTTTAAGTGTATTATGTGTTATAACTAATAATATTTTAGTGTGATGAAGTGTTTTTTTATTAATAACTTCATTTTTTGTACAGTTAAATAAAGGTTTAATAAGTTATAGTTCTTTATTTAATTATTTTGTATTTCAGGAAAGTTTGGGTTTAATTTTTTTATTATTTAATTTTCAATTTTTGCAATTAATAATTTTATTTATAAAAGTTGGAATTGCACCATTACATTTTTGATTATTTAGAGTTACTAATGGAGTTTATGGGTTGAATTTAATGTGATTTTTAACTTTTCAAAAATTTCCTTTTGTAATAGTTATAGTACAAATGTTATTAATACAAATTATTATTTTATTAATTTTTGGTATTGCAGTGTGTTTATTACAAATATTAATAATAAAATCAGTAAAAAATTTGTTAATTCTTTCTTCTACTGAATCATTTAATTGAATTATAATGAGATTTGTATTGTCGTTTTTAAATGTTGGAATTGTGTTTGTTTATTATTTAATATTGATATTAATTATAGTACCAAAGTTGGAAATTTTAGTTAATGTTAATAAAGTTAGTTGGGAAACTATATTAATTTTTATAAATTTACCTTTTACTGTAAATTTTTTTGTAAAAATTTTTTCTCTAATTAGAATGTTAAAATTTTATAGAGTGTGAATTTTATTATTATTATTTGTAATATTTATATCAGTTTTGTCACTAAGATATTGAATAGTAAATCTAAGTGTTAAAAATGTGGTGTTGAGAAAATATAATAAATGAAATTTTATAATTTTTATGCCTTTAATATTGATAATATTTGTTTAGAATTATTAAATTTTATTAGTAAAAAAATTATATTATCTTGATAAGGTAAAGTTCTTTTGATAAAATAAAATGTTAAATAGATTTCTATGTTTGATTACGGTTCAAAATGATATAACATTTTATTATATTGTGTAATTTAGTTTAAATAAAACATTTATTTTTGAAGTAAAAAATATTAATTACAATTTTCTTTTTAGTTTAATAAATTAAAATATAACTTTGAAGCAGTTAAGATTATAAAGATAATAAAAGTTAAAAATAATGTATTAAATTTTGTTAATTCAATTATTGTTACTTTGCCATCTAGAAAAAGTTTAACAATTGCGTGAAATTTTGGTAGAATATTAGGAATGGTATTAATATTTCAAATTTTTACGGGGGTGTTTTTAGCGTTTTATTATACGGCGGATGGAAGTATAGCATTTAGTGCAGTTCAGTATATTATGTATGAGGTAAATTATGGGTGAGTGTTTCGTATTTTTCATTTTAATGGGGCTAGACTATTTTTTATTTTTTTATATTTACATATTTTTAAAGGTTTATATATAATAAGATATCGTTTGAAAAAGGTTTGAATCAGTGGATTAACAATTTATTTGTTGGTAATAATAGAAGCATTTATGGGCTATGTATTGGTGTGAGCACAAATAAGTTTTTGAGCAGCGGTAGTAATTACTAGATTATTAAGAGTTATTCCTATTTGAGGTTCTATAATTGTTATATGAATTTGAAGAGGATTTGGGGTGACTAGTGCAACTTTGAAGTTTTTTTTTGTTTTACATTTTTTAATTCCATGAGGATTGTTAGTATTAGTAATGTTACATTTGTTAATGTTGCATAGAACTGGAAGAACTTCTAGTTTATATTGTCATGGTGATTACGATAAAGTGTGTTTTGGGCCGGAATACTGAAATAAAGATTTTTATAATGTAATTTTTTGATTATTATTTTTTGTATTTTGTTTATTGAATCCTTTTGCATTAGGAGATCCTGAAATATTTATTGAGGCGGATCCAATAATAAGACCTGTTCACATTGTGCCCGAGTGATATTTTTTATTTGCTTATGCTATTTTACGAGCTATTCCTAATAAAGTTATGGGGGTAATTGCTTTATTGATAAGAATTGTAAGTTTTTATTTTTTTGTTATAATTAATAATTATACTTCGGGATTAAATAAATTAAATAAAATATTAGTTAATTTATTTTTAATTAGATCGGTAATACTAAGTTGATTAGGTCAATGTTTGGTTGAAGAACCATTTACTACTTTAAGACCTATTTTTTCATTTATTTATTTTTTTTTAATTTTGTTATTGTTATTAATTTATAAATATAGTAAATTGTTATTTATTTAATTAAATTATACATTTAGTATAGTAAATACATTAAATTTAGAATTTAAAAATTAAAATGTGTTATTTTACATAATTTTCATATTTTAAGTTTATCTAGATATGCGTATTTTATATTTTTTGCTTCATTAAGATTTACAAGATCTTTTGTAATTTTTTTTAAGTATGGGTTAGTTGTGCCATTTTTTTTTAGTTTATTAGTAATTTTATTAATTGCTTTTGCGTGGGGGAAAGATATTTCAATAGAAGGTTTAAGAGGTTATCATAATTTTTTTGTAATAGATGGATTTAAATTTGGTGTAATTTTATTTATTTTTAGAGAATTTATATTTTTTTTTAGAATTTTTTGAGTTTTTTTGGATGCGGCTTTAGTACCAGTACATGAATTGGGTGAAAGTTGATCACCTATGGGTTTACATTTAGTTAATCCTTTTGGTGTACCGTTATTAAATACTATTATTTTGCTAAGAAGTGGGGTGAGTGTTACATGAGCTCATCATAGTTTATTAAGAAATAAAAGATGTACTAATAGAATAATTTTGACATGTGTTTTAGCTGTATATTTTACTAGTATTCAATTAATAGAATATATAGAAGCAAGTTTTTCAATTTCTGATGGGATTTTTGGTAGAATTTTTTATTTGTCAACAGGTTTTCACGGTATTCATGTGTTGTGTGGTGGGTTATTTTTAGCTTTTAATTTATTACGTTTAATAAAATCACATTTTAATTATAATCATCATTTGGGGTTGGAATTTGCTATTTTATATTGACATTTTGTTGATGTTGTTTGATTATTTTTATTTGTATTTGTTTATTGATGATCATATTGTTATTATAGTTTAATTAAGAATATATAATTTGTAATTATAGGGTTTAAAATAGCAATTATTGAGTTTTTTTTGTTAAGTTTATTTACTTTTTTAAACCTCAATTTTATAATATTATTAATTATTTTAAGTTTTGTAATATTAAATAATTTATCTTGAACTGGTATTTTTTTAATTGTTGATTCATATTCATATGTAATATTAATTTTTATAATAATTTTTATTTATGGAATCATCATAATTAGTGAAATAAATTTTAATATTATTTTATTAAGTAATGTATTAATTTTAATAAGATTACTTTTTTTTGTATCGAGAAATATATTAATATTATACATATTTTTTGAAATATCTATATTTCCTATTTTAGTAATAATTTTAGGTTTTGGTAGTCAAATTGAAAAAATTAATTCTTGTTATTATTTATTGTTTTATGCAAGATTATGTTCTTTTCCTTTTTTATTTGTTTATTTTAAAAGTAATATATTGTTAAGGTTTTGTTATTTTAATTTTTTAATAAGATGAGAAATGTTTTTTATTTTGACATTAAGATTTATAATAAAGTTTCCAGTGTATTTTTTACATTTGTGATTACCTAAAGCTCATGTAGAAGCTCCCACCTCGGCCAGAATATTGTTGGCAGGTTTATTATTAAAATTAGGAACTTGTGGGTTTTTACGTATTATAAAAAGTATAATATTTGTCTATGTTAATGTTTGAATTTATATTTCATTAATTGGGATAATTTTAGCTTCAATTTGTTGTGTATTTCAAAGCGATTCAAAGTCTTTAGCTGCATATTCATCTGTTACACATATAAGATTTTTATTATTATCATTGTCTATAATAATAATAAGAAGAAAAATTGCTGGTTTAATAATAATAATAGCTCACGGTTATACTTCAACTTTAATATTTTATTTTATTGGTGAGTTTTATCATTCAACTTTGTCACGTATAGTGTATTTTATAAATAGATTTATAAGTTCAAGTATAATATTGTCAATTATTTTTTCTTTAGTTTTTCTATCAAATAGTGGTGTACCACCTTCTTTGTCTTTTTTGTCAGAATTCATAATTATTGTTAATAATTTTATAATTAGAAAAATAATATTTTTTGTAGTTTTTCTTTATTTTATAGTAGCTTTTTATTATTCTTTATTCTTAATCATTTGTTCTTTTGCAGGAAAAAAGGTAACAAATTTTAATAACTGAAATACTGGTTTAAGGATCTTTATTGTTTTTATAATATTCAATATTTTTTGATTATCTCTATTCTTCTAGTTTTTTTGAATTATAAGAGTAAAATTTGATTGTAAGAAAATTCTCTTAT